GGTCAGCCTATTCAAATTATTAAAATAATAATTTGAATTTTGAATAAGAATTCTTGTAATATATGTTTACGGCGTGTGATTAAATAAAAAAGGCGAAACAATTCTGGTTTCAGTTGATTTTATTCAACGATTGACCAAAAGAAAATATTAATAAATAATAAATTGCATGAACTTAGATCAATCAAATAATGATATTTCTATGCAATGATTTGCCTAATCAATTTGTCCATTTCAATTGTATCCGGGGGGAATAATGATAAAGAAAAGGGAAGGGAGAAAAGAATTTTCAAAAAAAAAAGGGATTCAGAAAAAAATGGGTTACTTCGAAGGGGGAGGGGTCGAACCGGATATATGGAATGTAATTGAATGGCTATAAGTCAATTCTTGTAGATGATTGATTCTTGAATCCGATTGAATCTAAGATGAATGACTGGTTGGTTTACGTTATGGAAGAAAGACATGTATATGTGATATTAGATATTGACTAGTTATAAAAGATAGATTTCATTTGCCCTATTACTGTGAAAATTTAGATAGGGATTCCAATAGAAATCCTTCCGTCTCATTATGGCTGGGAATTGAATGAATAAACAGATGAAATCAAGAAAAGATGGAAGAATTCAAATAACAGTTTGGAACCAAGAAATGGAAGAACAGAAGTCGTATGGGTTCACAAAGACTCTGTGGATAGAAACTAAAAAAGATATATCGGAGTAGTTCTGGTGATTCAATAATATTATTTTATTATATTACCTCAACTCGAAGTTCTTAGTTACTTTGACTGGATGAATCCTAGCGATGGAATAATTAAGTCATAATTCATTGGTTGATTGTATCATTAACCATTTCCTTTTTTTTTGGTACGAGGAACTTATCATGAATCCACTGATTTCTGCCGCTTCCGTTATTGCTGCTGGATTGGCCGTAGGGCTTGCTTCTATTGGACCTGGAGTTGGTCAAGGGACTGCTGCGGGTCAAGCTGTAGAGGGTATCGCGAGACAGCCCGAGGCTGAGGGAAAAATACGAGGTACTCTATTGCTTAGTCTAGCTTTTATGGAAGCTTTAACAATTTATGGACTGGTTGTAGCATTAGCACTTTTATTTGCGAATCCTTTTGTTTAATCTTAGAAATATGAAAAATACATATTTTTCATATTTTATTAACTTGGACTTGTCGTTTGCTTTTTCGAATTATATCAAAACGGAACTCCTACAATTACGTATTCGTTGAGAAAATAACCTACGGGAAGGGCTGATTTGCGGGTGAGGAATTAGCATTAGCATACCGACTCGCTTTCATCCTTCCCATTCGTAGTCCAAGGAAAACTTTTTTTAGTTAGGAAGTGTTGTAACAAAAGGGCTAGTTCATAGTTTATAACTAACTCGAATATTTTTGGACTCGATTTCAAAATAAATAGGAAGGAAACAAATAAAAGAAGAAAAAAAGAGGTAATAGAAAAAGAACTCTGTTCGATTTTTTAGTCTATATATAAGAGGAGATCATATGAAAAATGTAACCGACTCTTTCGTTTCTTTGGGCCACTGGCCATCTGCCGGGAGTTTCGGGGTTAATACCGATATTTTAGCAACAAATCCAATAAATCTAAGTGTAGTGATTGGTGTATTGATCTTTTTTGGAAAGGGAGTGTGTGCGAGTTGTTTATTTCAAGAATCGGCTGGATCCAACCAGCTGTACCTTTCTCCGTTCTAACTAGGAAGAAAAAAGGTGCATGATCTCGCGAATTACTTCTGAATTAATAAAGAAATTATATGTAAGAACCATAGCATTTCGTGATTTATTGGTCAATCTCCTTTGATTCTCTATCAACCAATAATGTGGGACCGTTAACATGGTTAAACCAAACCGTTTGAAGTCTAGATGCAGCATGGTACTCTTTCTACCACTATGTTAATATAGCGATGGTTTCAAAATGAATATTTTATCGATATAGAACACTCATATCGATAAAATGATTTGAATGAACCACTTTTTGTAATAAAAATGGGCATTTCACCCCCTTTCTCCAATGCTGAATAGATGACCTATGTTTTATGTATAAGTAAGAAGAATTTTTTGGATTTGAAGAAAAAAAGAAACAACTTTGCTGACAATTACATATTTTTATTTTGTCAGAAGAGTCCTCTGAATATTTTAGTTAGTCTTGCATTAGTTTCGATATGTTTTTGGAAGATGAACAAAGAAGAGAGGATAGGCTCATTACATTTATAAAAAAAGATATGAGAATTTACCTTGAGCGTGAGAGCCAAATGAATCGAAAGATTCATGTTTGGTTCGGGAAGGGATTATGGACGTTTTAATTTAAAATGAATGAAAAGATAATCTACTTTCATTAAGTGATTTATTAGATAATCGAAAACAGAGGATTTTGAATACTATTCGAAATTCCGAAGAACTGCGCGGGGGGGCCATTGAACAGCTGGAAAAAGCCCGGTCTCGCTTACGGAAAGTGGAAATGGAAGCCGAGCAGTTTCGAGTGAA